AAAGAGAGAGATGGTAGAAAAGGGGGAGAGATGGGGGAAGAAGATAGGAAGGGGAATAAGGGGGCTCTTTAGGCAGGAGACGGGGGAATTCCTTAAGTTAAGAAAGAAAAAAGAATAAGAACACGGATACATAACATAAAAAAAAGAATAAATAAGACGATATTCGCCCTCCCCCTACATATTTAATTTCTTCTCCTATACAAAAACCAGCAAGACCTACTCCATTGGTAATTCCATCAATGACACCCTTATCGAAAAACTGCGTTAGTTCAGTTAATCCTCTTATACCCAGGGTAAAGACCCTAGTATAGAAAATATCTATATAACCACGATTATATGACCAACTGTATATCTTTTTTTTTACTTGATCCGAAAAAAACTTTTTCGGACCCTCTTTTACAAGAGAATTTATTAAATCCAAATTCTGAAAAAAGGAATAAGCGGATCCATAGAAGATATATGCTATGGATAGACCAAACATAGCTAGACTTACAGAAGAAATTGCATTAGTGATAAATTCATATGAATTTATGGAAGAATTAGAACTTTCCTGGAAAAAGTTTATTGAGGGAGTTAACCACTTTGATAATATGGTTAACTCCGCTATTCCATTATCCATTACTCCATTATCAAAATGGATTCCTATGGATCCAATGAACAAAGTAAAAAGCAGTAATATAAAAAGAGGGAATAGCATAGTATTTCCCGTTTCATGAGGATAGACAAAAGTGTTTTTAGCCCCAAAGGAAGTACTAAAGGACCCTATCCTATTTCTTGTATTACCATGAATTTTGGATCTATTTTGTGAAAAAAAAGAAACTCCACTCTTCGTTGTTGATAAAATGAAATCTCTATTCACTCCTTTGGGTATCCTTTTTCCCCATAAGGATATTGAATACAACGAACCCTCTTTAGTGCTACTGTAATTTTGAAAATGAACACGCAGGTACCCATCAAAAGTAAGTAAATATATCCGAAACATATAAAACGCAGTTAATCCTGCAGTAAAAGAGGCTATTATTCCAAAAAAGGGTGAATACAACCAACTATTACTAAGGATTTCATCTTTGGACCAGAAGCAAGCAAGAGGTGGAATACCACAAAGAGAAAGCGTACCCCATAAAAAAGTAGTTCTTGTAATTGGAACGTATTTTCTTAAACCACCCATAAGAACCATATTCTGACTTTTATCTGGTGAATATCCAACAAGAGGTTCCATTGAATGAATAATGGATCCGGATCCCAAGAACAATAAAGCTTTCGAATAAGCATGAGTGATCAAATGGAATAAAGCAGCTTGATAAGAACCTATACCTAGAGCTAACATCATATAACCCAATTGAGACATTGTAGAATAGGCTAAGCTTCTTTTAATATCTCTCTGAGCAAGAGCTAAAGTAGCTCCTAAGAAGAGTGTTATTGTACCTACTAAAGAAATGAAACTCATTATTAAAGGTAGGGATATGAAAAGAGGAAGAAGTCGAGCTAGAAGAAAAATCCCCGCAGCAACCATAGTTGCTGCGTGTATAAGAGCCGAAATGGGAGTGGGTCCTTCCATAGCATCGGGTAACCATACGTGAAGAGGGAATTGTGCAGATTTCGCAACTGCACCAAGGAATAATAAAAAAGCACACAAAGTAGTAAGTAAGGAATTAATCCCATTATTAGGAATCCAGTTATTAGCTATTTTGAACAAATCCCTAAACTCTAAACTACCTGTTATCCAAAAAAAACCTAAAATTCCTAATAACAGACCAAAATCCCCTACACGATTAGTTACAAAAGCTTTTTGACAAGCACTCGCTGCAATTGGCCGTGTAAACCAAAAGCCTATCAATAAATAGGAACACATTCCCACAAGTTCCCAAAAAAAATAAATTTGTATCAAATTGGAACTAGTAACCAATCCCAACATGGAAGTATTGAAAAAACTTATATAAACAAAAAATCTCAAATATCCTTCATCGTGAGACATATAATCGTCACTATAAATAAGAACGAGGATTCCTACAGTAGTAATTAGTATTAACATAATAGAAGTAAGCGGGTCGATCAAGTATCCAAATTCTAAGGAAAAATCATTATTGACGGTCCAAGACCATAGATATTGATAGATAGAACTTCCATTTATTTGTTGAATAGATAGGTGAACTGAGAATACCATAGCTATACTTAAGAGTAAAACACAAGGAAAAGCCCATATGCGACGAAGATTTTTTGTTGCTGTCGGAATAAGAATAAGTCCAAACCCCATTGACATAATAACTGGAAGTGGGAGAAGAGGGATTACCCATGCATATTGATATGTATGTTCCATAAGAAAAGAAATTGCAATTTTTACTTGAAATTTTTCTATAAAATAAAATTGTTTCCGATTCACCAAACCAATTCTTATCTCTTTCTGAAGGAATTCCAAAAAATAAGAATAAGACAAAATACTGGAATTCTTCATTTTTCCAAATTTCTCTCATTGAAATAATCAAAAATGAAGAATGGGTTTACTTGGTTAAATTCAAAAAGTTAATTAAATAACTTTGTTACCTAGTTATTACCTAAAGAAGGATATTTGTTAAAATACAAAAAAGGATTGAATCATTTTACTTTCTATTCATTTTTGTATTTCTTTCTATTAAAATGAAGATGAAGCAGCTCTCATGTTTCGTAACTGATTGATTGAATTCCAATGAAAACCTATGTTTATAGGAAATTATCGAATATTCCTTACTTCATATAGAACTGAAATCCTAATGACTAGAATTACCTAAGTTTTAGAATGTCTTATTTAAGAGACTAAGTATTTTTTTTGTTTTGATTGGAATTCCATTATGGAATACCATTCTGAACTTAATTAACTATTTGAATTTTCCCTTCCTTTTATCCCCCCATCTTATATGGGGGATAGGCCGTAGATCTATATATGGAGTATACTTAATATATAAATTGATTTAATTTAAATAGAAAACCTTTGTATATATTCTATATTATTAAAACAAAGTATAAAATATATATGAAAAATATGCTAAAAAATTCTTGTCTTATCCGCATTAGAGAAAATCAAGTAAAAAAGAATTCAGAATTTCAGTTCAGTATCTAAGTATAAATACTAAGAAAAAGTATAAATACTAAGAAAAAACAGAAAGAAGGATTGATTTGCGGCAATAGATGTCTTTCACATACAACTAGAAAAAAAGTAATCTCCTTTTTGAATGGCAGTTCCAAAAAAACGTACTTCGATGTCAAAAAAGCGTATTCGTAAAAATCTTTGGAAGAAAAAGACTTATTTTTCCATAGTACAATCTTATTCTTTAGCAAAATCAAGATCATTTTCCAGCGGTAGCGAGCATCCAAAACCAAAGGGTTTTTCTGGGCAACAAACAAACAAATAATCTGGTTTTGGAATAATCTGAATTGACCTATCCCAAAGAAATTCCAATTATTTAAAATGAATAATTCGGATTAATTAATGAATGTACTTTTATGTGTCGAATTCCTCGGTACAATATTCTTAGAACTAACCCCTCTGATATATAGAACAAAAGTTTTTGGTATACTGTGTCCTAAGTATTCTTTTCCTATCAACGAACTTTTCATAATAGAATCCTCATAATAAAATATGAGGATTCTATTATGAAAAGTAGAGTATTCTTGCAATAGGACTTACAACTTCTACCTATCTTATCAAAAATCCACAAAAAAATAGGTTTAGGCTTGGTAAATCATATTAATAAGAGCATAAAGGCTTTCATTCTAGAAATTTTGCTAAAATCCAAAATTCTTTGTATTTAATGATGAAATTATAGAAATTCTAATGGATAGATTGAAAGATTTTTTTTTATTTCAATGAGAAACTAATTAGAAAAAAATGAGTTCTATATTGCAACTGAGAAAAAACAGTTCCAACTCTTTCAAGCTTTGTTTCTATTGGGCAAAGCAAGAGTTTATTGTTAAAAAAATCCCCAATGATACTACCAAACGAAGTCCATTTTAATGAAGATTCTAATGTTCCTAAATTCTATGGACTCTCCCAATCTCGACGATTTGCGAGAAAATAACTATTATTCTTTTAACTTCCCTATTATTTAAAGTTAGCCGCCATGGTGAAATTGGTAGACACGCTGCTCTTAGGAAGCAGTGCTCAAGCATCTCGGTTCGAGTCCGAGTGGCGGCATTCTCGAAAAAGAATACAATAGATTAGAAAATGGATTCAATTCGAAATTTCCAATTTTGTAATGGGACCTTCTCCTTATGCTATTTGCAACTTTAGAACATATACTAACTCATATCTCTTTCTCAACCATTTCAATTGTGATTACAATTCATTTGATAACCTTATTAGTTCGTGAACTTGGGGGATTACGTGATTCGTCAGAAAAAGGAATGATAGCTACTTTTTTCTCTATAACAGGATTCTTAGTTTCTCGTTGGGCTTCTTCGGGACATTTTCCATTAAGTAATTTATATGAGTCATTGATCTTCCTTTCATGGGCTCTGTATATTCTTCATACGATTCCTAAGATACAGAACTCTAAAAATGATTTAAGCACAATAACTACGCCAAGTACTATTTTAACGCAAGGCTTTGCCACGTCGGGTCTTTTAACTGAAATGCATCAATCCACAATACTAGTACCTGCTCTACAATCTCAGTGGTTAATGATGCATGTCAGTATGATGTTACTAAGCTATGCAACTCTTTTGTGCGGATCCTTATTATCCGCCGCTCTTCTAATCATTAAATTTCGAAAGAATTTCAATTTCTTTTTAGAAAAGAAAAAAAATGTTTTAAATAAAACATTTTTCTTTAGTGAGTTTAGTGAGATTGAATATTTCTATGTAAAAAGAAGTGCTTTAAAAAACACCTCTTTTCCTTCATTTCCAAATTATTACAAATATCAATTAATTGAGCGTTTGGATTCTTGGAGTTATCGTGTCATTAGCCTAGGGTTTACCCTTTTAACCATAGGTATTCTTTGTGGAGCAGTATGGGCTAATGAGGCGTGGGGATCCTATTGGAATTGGGATCCTAAGGAAACTTGGGCATTTATTACTTGGACCATATTCGCAATTTATTTACATAGTAGAACAAATCCAAATTGGAAGGGTACGAATTCCGCACTTGTAGCTTCGATAGGATTTCTTATAATTTGGATCTGCTATTTTGGTATCAATCTATTAGGAATAGGTTTACATAGTTATGGTGCATTTACATTACCATCTAAATGATTACATAACATAAAACCTTCGTGAAATGAAAGTTTTTCCATTTTTGTTTGATTTGAGAACCCTTGAACGCCTTCTCAAAGGGTTCTCAAAAATTCGAGATAGATCTAATTAGACTTTTTTACTTTTTTCTGAATTATTTGGTTTTTCCACTATGGAATATAGAGCGGACTAGTAAAAAAAAATTATTTAGGATAATAATTGGATAAGAGAGCCTCTACCTTGTCAACCGATAGCGAGAGAACAAAATCTGGATAAATACCAATTCCTATTACTGGTAAAAAGATACAGATTAAAAGAAAGAGTTCTCGTGGTCCAGAATCCACCAAATTTGCGTTTGGAACATGAAATAGCTTGTATCCATAGAACATCTGGCGTAACATAGATAATAAAAAAATAGGAGTTAATATCATTCCAATTGCCATTACAAAAGTAATTAGCATTTTTGGTATTAACAGAAATTTTGGACTAGTAATTAGTCCAAAAAATACTACTAATTCTGCAACAAAACCGCTCATTCCTGGTAAGGCAAGAGAAGCCATTGAAAAGCTACTAAACATGGTAAAAATTTTCGGCATTGGGATAGATATCCCCCCCAGTTCTTCGAGATAAACAAGACGCATTCTATCACAAGCCGTTCCCGCCAAGAAAAAAAGTGTAGCACCAATAAATCCATGGGATAGTATTTGTAAAATAGCTCCATTGAGTCCAATGTTGGTTATGGAACCAATTCCTATAATTATGAAACCCATGTGAGATACGGAGGAGTAGGCTATTCTTTTTTTGAAATTTCGTTGACCAAGAGAAGTTGAAGCTGCATAGATTATTTGCATCGCTCCTATTATTACCAACCAGGGGGAAAATAGATAATGAGCATGAGGTAACAATTCCATATTGATCCGAATCAATCCGTATGCTCCCATCTTTAATAGGATTCCCGCTAAAAGCATACATGTACTGTAATGCGCTTCCCCATGGGTATCTGGTAACCACGTATGTAGGGGTATAATCGGCAATTTGACAGCATAAGCAATAAGGAAGCCAAAATAAAATAGTATTTCCAATGTTGCAGGGTATGATCGATTAATTAATCTTTCCAAATCTAATCTTGGTTCGTTGGAACCATATAAGCCCATACCTAGAACTCCGATTAAGAAAAAAATGGAACCGCCTGCAGTATACAAAATAAATTTTGTAGCTGAATACAGACGCCTCTTTCCCCCCCACATGGATAAAAGTAAGTAAACAGGAATTAATTCTAACTCCCACATGATAAAAAAAAGTAAAAGGTCTCGCGAAGAAAATAATCCTATTTGACCACTATACATTGCTAGCATCAGGAAATAGAATAATCGCGAATTCCGGGTAACTGGCCAAGCTGCTAAAGTAGCTAAAGTAGTGATAAATCCTGTCAATAAAATAGATCCTAATGAAAGTCCATCGATTCCCAATCTCCAGTGGAAATCAAAGACATCTATCCATTTAGAATCCTCCTTTAATTGGATTAAGGGATCCTCCAATTGGAAATGATAACAGAATGCATAAGTCATTAGAAGGAATTCTAATAAACAAATAGATATAGTATACCACCTAACGATTTTGTTTCCCCTATGAGGTAAAAAGAAAATTAATGAACCTGCAAATATCGGCAAAACAACAAGTATTGTTAACCAAGGAAAATAACTCATGATAAAGTGATAAAGAGAAGATACGTTTTGACCAGAAAAGCCCGTGCTCGAAATAAGCGAGCACAGGCTTCCTCGGTAAAGAGGAATCAGACGATTCAAGTGGAGTTTTTTGTAACGTATCAATAAGATAGAGCCATGCTGCGGGTTGTTTCAGGCCCTAAATAAACGCGGACACTTAAAAAATCTGTTGGGCAGGCAGATTCACATCTCTTACAACCCACACAATCTTCGGTTCTCGGCGCGGAAGCAATTTGCTTGGCTTTACACCCATCCCAGGGTATCATTTCTAATACATCTGTTGGACAAGCTCGTACACATTGAGTGCATCCTATACATGTATCATAAATTTTTACGGAATGTGACATTGGATCTATAAATTTTCCTTTTCAACATAAAAATTTTCGATCTGGTAAAAATGAAATTAGTACTATATGAGTCATATGTATTGTAGACACCAGACGAAGCAATGGTTTATCCAAACTTCAACAAATAAATAAATAAAATAATGCAATATATTTCTTAATCCGTTTGTGAGAAAGCGTGAAAAGAGCCAAGAGACTTGAATTTTTGGCTTCAACAATCATAATTATACGAATTGTACATACGAATTCGAATTAGCCAATTTATTGGCTATCGTCTTTTCAATATAAATTATTGCAATATTCAAATTGCAATATCAATGAATTGCAAAAATTCAATAAGTAAAAAAGAATACTATGTAATAACCTAATCAAAAAATAGATATTATAAAATAATAAAATAATAAGAAAATAGAAGAAAATAGTATTAGATTTCTATTCATCTTAATATTTGATATTATTATTATATGTGCGCCTTTGTTTAGAGGATTTTATGTCTAATTATTCAAAAAATTAGATTGATTGATACGAGTTGATTTCTTGTTACGATGGATGGAAGAAAGAATGGATAGTCCAATAGCTGCTTCAGCAGCCGCAAGGGCTATAACAAAAATTGCGAAAATGTCTCCTTTTAATTGGCGACTATCAAATAGATCAGAAAATGTTACGAGATTTAGATTAATTGAATTCAGTATAAGTTCAAGACATATTAGAGCTCTAACCATGTTTCGGCTTGTGATCAATCCATAGATACCAATCGAAAATAAATAGACACTAAAAAAAAGTACATGCTCAAACATCATTAACTAACTCCTTATCAATCTCGATTCATTTCAATATGAGGACAAGAATTGAACCGATTCCATTAATTAGAATAGAACAGTTACACAACAAAAGAGAAAAGAAGGTATTTGTTGGCAGTAGATGGGTTTTACTAAATCAAAATTGTGATTCTTTAGTTATTTATTTTAGATTTGAAATTCTAAGAATTTTGACTAATTCTAAGTATTTCTTATTGCCGAGCCATAGTAATTGCACCTATTAAAGAAACTAGAAGAATTATGGAAATGAGTTCAAACGGAAGATAAAAATCAGTTGCTAAATGAATCCCAATTTGTTGAACGTTATTTATGAGACCCTGTTCTACTATTTGGTTTGATCTTGTAGTCCAAAGAATTCCATACCATGACGTATCTGGGATAGTAGTCATTAGTGAAAAAAGAATAGTTATACAAACGAGTGAAGTGAACCCATCTCCAATAGTCCAATAATTCTTATTTTTAGACCATTCTGAGCCATTTACGAACATTACGGCAAATATGATCAAAACATTTATAGCTCCCACATAAATAAGAAGTTGTGCGACAGCTACAAAGTAGGAATTCAATAAAATATAGAATAAGGATATACAAACAAGAACTAATCCCAGCGAAAAGGCAGAATAAATTGGGTTGGTAAGTAATACTACTCCTAGACCTCCTAGTAGAAGAACAAATCCCCCAAATAGCACAAGAATCTCATGTATTGGTCCAGGTAAATCCATTATGGATAAGAAGAAATTAATAGTATAAAATTTTTCATGAACTGACTAAAACTAAAAGATTCAAGGAAGGAAAAAGGGATTAGGATATTTTTTTGTATATAAGTTGTATAGTTAGAAATGACATCACGAAAATCTACTCTCATTTTAAATCAGGAATAATTTGCAATAAGCAGTAGTTATTCGTTTTTCTTTATAGTTAATAAAAAACTATTGGATTTTTCTAACAAAAAAGATAAATCCTAGTAACTAATAATTAGTAACCGTTCTTGAATTCCAAGATTTTTCTTCGTCTATTTTACTTTGAGTCGAATTCCTAATTGTTTGAATTGTGTAATCTCCCATTATGGAGATTGGTAACCGACTCAAAGCAATTTGATTGTAATTCAATTCATGACGATCATAAGTAGAAAGTTCATATTCTTCAGTCATTGATAAACAGCTTGTCGGACAGTACTCAACACAATTACCACAAAATATACAAACTCCGAAATCAATACTATAATTAAGCAATTGTTTCCTTTTAATATCCTTTTCAAATCTCCAATCCACAAGGGGTAGATCTATCGGGCATACGCGAACACATACTTCACAAGCAATACATTTATCAAATTCAAAGTGGATTCGCCCCCGGAAACGCTCCGATGTAATTGATTTTTCATAAGGGTAGTGAATCGTTATAGGTAAACGATTTGTGTGGGATAAGGTAATTATGAAACTTTGACCAATGTACCTTGCAGCGCGTATTGTTTGTTGACCATAACTCATGAACCCAGTTACCATAGGGAACATATTCTAAATATCTATGAAAAAGATATGTTTCTTTCTCTTGTTTGAGAGAACTTTTGTGTTGAAAATATTCTTACTGTTATTGTATTATCTTATTTATAGTGAAACAAGTTGGGAAGAAGTTGTTAATAAGAGATTGCCCAGGGAAATAGGTAAAAGAAATTTCCATCCAAGATTTAATAACTGATCCATTCTCATCCTGGGTAAAGTCCATCTTATTGTGATAGAAATGAAGAGAAATAAATAAGCTTTAGTTAATGTAATAAAGATACCCATTGTCATTTCCAAAATTCCAACCATTTTATTCATTTGGAAAAATTCAAAAAAGGATATATAGGGAATAGAGAAATTCCACCCGCCTAAGTAGAGAACTGTTACAAATAAAGAGGAAACTAATAAATTTAGGTAAGAAACAAGATAAAATAAACCATATTTGATACCGGAATATTCGGTTTGATAACCTGCTACTAATTCTTCCTCTGCTTCTGGTAAATCAAAGGGTAATCTTTCACATTCTGCCAAAGAAGAAATTAGAAAAACCAGAAAACCTATAGGCTGACGCCAAAGATTCCATCCAAAAAAACCATATTTTGACTGTGCTTCAACTATATCAACTGTACTTGAACTGTTAGATAATCATAGTCGATGATAACATCACAGTTCCCACCGCTATTCCAAAACCGTACATGAAACCTTAGCTTCATACGGCTTCTCTATGATCAGAAAAAAGGAAAGGGTTGTTTCGTTTCGGTATTATCCCCCTGGGCATAGATAGAATTAGGTAAGATAAAATCGATTGGAAAGTCCTAAATTAGACCAAAGGAATTCCGTCTGCTAGAATAAGAAAAAGCGCTTCCGAATTGATCTCGTCCTTTATAATATAATGAAAATTTTTCTTTGTTCAGTAATAACTTAATCTTGGAATAAAACACTCGTTATAGCAATTAATAAATGAAAAGAATTAGGCATTAATTCATGAGGAATTCTGTATTAATATGAATAGAGGAAGGAAAAAATAAATAAATATCTTTTTTTTGTATTGCATTCCATATCTTTTGTCCTATTCTTCTTTCCCCGGGGAAGGGTACTTAAAAAGAAAAAAGGAATAAAGGATTAATTCGTTCTTGATAGCCATTTCTTTAACAAGTGAAAGGGAACATACTCTGGATCGGAATCCGAAGAAAGTACTACTTGATCATTTCCACCAATTTCAAGTCCTTATTATGATTCCTTTTATGAGGAAAAATCTCTAATGTCTTAGATTCCCTCATTACTAATCCTTTATGTACTTTAGTGTTCCTAACCCCTCACTAATTTTTGATGGATTCCCCTTATGATTATAAGTTATAGTAATAACTCGGAATATTCTAGTAATGGAATTCCATATCGCGAATCCTTTATTCTTGCCCGCTTCAAGATATGATGACTAATCAAAAAATCTCAACCTTGGGGTAAAGAGTTTACACTACTTATGTTTACTTCAACTTTTTTCTTGTACGTAGGAAATGAGATTTTTTCTTTTTACTACAAATTAATAAGTTGTTTTGTTTCACTCATATAGCTATCTAGTTTAACTTACCAACCCGAGAATAAGAAAAGGAAGATAAATATTCAATGGATTTTGGAGGAAAAAGATCCTATTTTAACGAATCACACGTAGAGATATTGCTAGCACACAAAAAGTTAATGGTATTTCATAACTAATAGATTGAGCAGCAGCTCGTAGACCGCCTGAAAAAGAATATTTATTATTTGAGCTATATCCTGCCATAAGAAGACCAATAGGAGCAATACTTGAAATGGCAATCCATAAAAAAACACCAATACTAAGATCGGCTAAAACAAAACGATATCCCAAAGGGATAACTAAAAAACTTAATAAAATTGATATGACTGCTATAGAAGGTCCAATGCTAAATAAAGGAATATCTCCTCGGGATGGCAGGATATCCTCCTTAAAAAGTAGCTTAGTTCCATCGGCTATAGCTTGAAGCAGTCCCAGGGGGCCAGCATATTCAGGACCAATACGTTGTTGTATCGATGCGGATATTTCTCTTTCTAACCACACAATTACGAGTACTTCTATTGTGATTCCCAGTAGGAGGGTCAAAATGGGTAGAATCCATATCAGTCCATAGACTTCTTTTAATAATTCCGATTTCGAAAAAGAATTGATAGTTTCTATCTCTACCCTATCTATTATCATTTCAACGATCAACTTCCCCCATAATGATATCTATACTACCTAATATCGTCATGATATCAGCCAATTTCATTTTTTTAACTAGTTGAGGAAGAATTTGCAAATTAATAAAACCGGGTGGACGAATTTTCCATCTCCAGGGGAAAAGACTATCATCTCCTACCAGATAAATTCCTAATTCACCTTTTGGAGCTTCCACTCTTACATAAAGCTCTTGCTTTGACAATTCAAAATTGGGCGAAGGTTTTTTACCAAGAAATCGATATTCAAAATCATTCCATTCGGAATTCTTTGTTTTCTTAAAGCGTCGGACTTCTAAATTCTCATAAGGGCCTCCAGGAATTTTCTCTACAGCCTGTTGAATAATTTTGATGGATTCCCTCATTTCACCCATTCGTACTAAATAGCGAGCTAATGAATCCCCTTCTTTTTGCCATTGGACTTTCCAATCGAATTGGTTGTAAGACTCATAAGGATCAACTTTACGAAGATCCCATTGTATTCCAGAAGCTCGTAACATCGGTCCCGATAAGCCCCAATTTACTGCTTCTTCTCCGCTAATAAAACCGACTCCTTCAACTCGTTCTAAAAAAACGGGATTCCGTGTAATAAGTTGTTGATATTCAACAACTCCTCGTAAAAAATAATCACAGAAATCTAAACATTTATCGACCCATCCATAAGGTAGATCGGCGGCTACCCCTCCGATGCGAAAGTAATTATGCATCATTCGCATACCTGTAGCAGCTTCAAATAGATCATATATCAATTCTCTCTCTCTAAAAATATAGAAAAAAGGGGTCTGTGCGCCTAGATCCGCCATAAAAGGTCCAAGCCATAACAAGTGAGAAGCTATACGGCTCAACTCTAACATAATTACCCTAATATAGCTGGCTCTTTGGGGTATTTGAATATTCTCCAAGAATTCTGGTGCATTTACCGTTATTGCTTCTGTAAACATAGTAGCTAAATAATCCCATCGTGTTACATAAGGTAAGTATTGTATAATAGTTCGGTTTTCCGCGATTTTTTCCATTCCTCTGTGTAAATAGCCTAATATGGGTTCACAATCAATAACATCTTCACCATCGAGAGTAACGATCAGTCGAAGAACACCATGCATTGATGGGTGCTGAGGGCCCATATTGACTATCATGAGATCTTTTCTTGTAAGCGGTAGACTCATATCCTTTCTTCCTTAATTCATTATTCCATGAAAATGGATTATTCCATGAATTCCTCAAAACGAGGCTCATCAAAATGAAAAATCTAAGACTACTATAAGACTACTAATAAAATAAGAAAAAAATTCGAACGATTAAATTACTTCTCCCGAATATCCAACTGACTGATTAATTTCTTATAACGTACTCTATTTTTCTTTGCCAAATAAGCCAGCAAACGTTGACGTTTTCCCAAAAGTCTTCGTAGACCTCTTTCCGATGAAAAATCTTTTTTGTGTAATTCCAAATGTGAAGCAAGTCTCCGTATCTTATTGGTGAAACTGAATACTTGAAATTCAACAGAACCCCTGTTTTCTTCTTTTTCTTCTTTAACCATAAATCCCAAAATTTTTCTACCTCCTTTCTTTTTCATGTATTTTTCTGATCAGGAAAAATAAAAAATTATGTCAGTTATTTTGAAGTTATTCTAATCTCGTACACACAAAAATTTGCAATTATTCATCCACTACTGGAATTTGGATTTATTTTATCGATGCAAATTGGATTTGGATAGAAGGGTACATTCTTTTATTTTAGATAGAAGAAACATTTCTTCTATCTAAAATAAAAGAATTTTGCTGATTTATTTATTGCTATATCCAATTTATGGAATTGATACACCATTTAATTGATATCGTTTAGCAAAATGAAACACAGCATATGCATCCATCTTTCGGCTCGAGAATTTCACGGGATAGAGATATGGTATAAGAAATAGGCTATTAAGTAACTCTAAATGAATTGTGGATACATCTGTATCCTTAACATACTGAAACGACTGCCATTATTCGTATCAAACCAATAGCGATTCATACAAGCTAAATCTTCTAATCAATGGTGGGCCAATAATGAATTTTTTTGCATATGTATTAAGACGCTTGGCCTGATTTCGAAATTGTCCAGAGTTTTTTATGTTGTTTTCATTGCAAAATGATGGACCTCCTTCCGTAACTTTCCAATTACGAGTACGAGAATTGAAAGACATGAAAATTCTCAATTCTCTACGGCGTCTAGGAGATAGATAGAATATTTTCAGGAACAAGAAAATCAGAAGAATCTTTCTCTCTATTCACTACCATTCCGCGTCTTCGACTTCTATTAGTTTCTTTTCTTCTTTAATGCAATAGCTATAGTTTGATATAGAATCCATTTCTCAAAGTAATGGAAACCATTCTCGTATAGGAAATGGTTCGAAAATCGCTATTCCATCTTTTAGGTATCGTGAAAAGTGATACCTGTGAAGATCGTGCATTTCAGTCACATTCAGATCCGCTTTTCGAGTCCATGATATAACCAAATTGGATGGATCTTCCACCCGTTTAGCTAAGAAAGAATAGATGCAGAGGTGGATAATAGATCGATATGAAGATCATGAGCTGCCCCATAATGAAACCGCCAGTAGTCGCGAATATCTCCTTCTTCCCTAATCCAAGATTGGAGAAAGAAGATCTAAGAGGGACCTATGGAGAATGTGGTCAGAAATCCATAATAGAGTCCGACCACAACGACCGAATTAATTATCCTCATCGAGAAACTTAGACTACTAAGTAGAAAAGGTAGAAAAGATTTGAAAATCATGGCATGGGTCTCCTTTTTTTCTTTCTTTAGAGTTTTCTATATGCACAATTTCTCGATGTTTCGATGAGAATTTCTTGACTTTCCATATATAGAAAGAGATAGACTATAAATGACATCTCTTATGTAAATAAGACCAAAGGGATGGATATTAAATGATAGGAAGTGCTAGGAAGTGAAATAGAATGAAATAGAGCCACTTTGGGCTTCCCTATGAAATGAGGCATGGAACGGAGTCACTACGAAGAAATTCCGGGAGTTACGAAAGAAGCTTCGGACTCATATTGTTCATGGGTTGAGAGCGGGAGTTGAACTCTAGGAGGTCGAATCTCCCCTTGTTCCTCAGTAGCTCAGTGGTAGAGCGGTCGGCTGTTAACTGACTGGTCGTAGGTTCGAATCCTAC